TCGTAGGTCATTTATGGCATGCAGGAAGGGCTCGTGCAGCTGCTGCCGGATTTGAAAAAGGAATTGATCGTGATTTTGAACCTGTTCTTTCCATGACTCCTCTTAACTGAGATAGAGATCCAATGTAGGAATCAAATTGATTCCACCAAACCTAATATGTACGGTGGATGAGGTCCTATTTAAAAAGTATTCCTTCTTCCTTTCTTTTCAACTCATTTCTCTCTTCTAATCGATTTTTTTCTGGCTCGGCTAAACGGGATAGCCGAGCCATTTCCTTTTATGCTACTCAACCCGACAAAATTAATAAAAAAAAAAAAAAGAAACGCAACAAATCTATTCACCGAGTAAAAGGAGAGAGAGGGATTCGAACCCTCGATAGTTCTTTGTTTCGAACTATACCGGTTTTCAAGACCGGGGCTATCAACCACTCGGCCATCTCTCCAAAAGAAAATTTCTATTTTCTTTTTATCCTATATTTGATTTTTATTCCACCCATATAGAACGCGAGCATGGACATATGAGTCGATACCATTACTATCTATAGAAAGATATCAGGCTATAGAAAGATATCGGGTGTGAATCTATAGGTCTATCTATTTGTCTATATGTATATATATAATACAGATGCATGATACATCAAGCATGCCCCTTGTTTTGTAAAGTAAAAAAAAAAAAAACGACCCTCGATTCCGTGCCCGAATAAAGCGACAAGGGGTGGTAATAAGTCATATGGAATCAATGAAAGATTCATGGTAAAATCTTTCCATGATGCATTTTTTTTGGCTGATAATGATAAAGAGATCAAATGGTATATATAAGCTTCTTTTGTTGGTAGATTGGAGGATTAGAAACATGACTATTGCTTTCCAGTTGGCTGTTTTTGCATTAATTGCTACTTCATTAATCTTACTGATTAGTGTACCTGTTGTATTTGCTTCTCCTGAGGGTTGGTCGGGTAACAAAAATGTTGTATTTTCTGGTACATCATTATGGATTGGATTAGTCTTTCTGGTGGGTATCCTTAATTCTCTCATCTCTTGAACCTCTTCGTTCTAGATCCAAAAATGAAATGACCCCTCCCTCCGAATTCCTTCAGGTTGTGAGACACATTAAAATTCAATATAAGTCCCCAAAATGCAAATAACGAAAAAGAAAAAATTAGAAAAATTAAAAGTAGAGGGAGGGGACAAACTTTTGTGTATTTGTATTGTAAAAATATGTAAAAATGGAAAATAATAAAATGGAAATAAAAAATATACTAAATACATATTTATATTTACTTATGTTATTAAGTATGTATTGTTATTAGGTATGTATTATAAGACATTTTGAAATAAAAATTATCTAAATTATATAGATATATATATAATTATATATAATGATAATGCGGATATGGTCGAATGGTAAAATTTCTCTTTGCCAAGGAGAAGATGCGGGTTCGATTCCCGCTATCCGCCCAGGATAAGGATAATCGGTAAAGATATTAAATTCAATCTATTTTATTTAATAGATTAATAGATAAAGCATTAAGTGAACTATACCATTAAGTGAACTATACTAAGTATAGTTGACCGCAATAGTATAGTGGTTCTACTCTTCCCTTTCTTCTCCTCCCACCCCAAAGAAAAAAGGTAATTAATTATTCTTTAATTCTATTTTTTTGTCGAAAAAATGTTGCGGAGACGGGATTTGAACCCGTGACCTCAAGGTTATGAGCCTTGCGAGCTACCACGCTGCTCTACCCCGCGATGAAGAGACGAATTGAGAATTAATGGACAAACAGAGATTGAATGCGCCCCTCTACCATATCTGTACAAATAGAATAGCCCATTTATACAGAATGGTAAAGAGGACCTCTACGATCTATGATCATAGAAATTAATATAAAAATGAAAGGACATTTTAATCCTTACCAACTTGATCTTGTTGCCCCGGGCAACAAACATGCATGAACCATTTCGCGAAGTACGTGTCCGGATAACCCAAAGTCTCGATAGTTAGCTCTCGGTCTTCCGGTCGAAAAACAACGTCGGTGAAGGCGTGTAGGTGCACTATTACGTGGTGGAGATTGTAACTTTCCATGAAATTCCCATTTCTCGCTCAACGACGAAACTTTGCTTATTTCTTTTTTTGAGGATCGACGAATCAAATGATATTTTTTTTCCAATTTTTGTCTCTTCTTCTCCCTCTGAATCAAACTTTTTCTTGCCATAATGGTTCAATTCCTATTAGTATCAATGATACAAGTCAGATCCTAGATGTAGAAATATAAGAAGGTAGATCCCTCTCCATTGAAAGAAATGATATTCTCGTGGATACACCCCTAAAATTTAAATAAAGAATTAACCAAACTTGCCCGATGTAGAGGCAATCAAGAAAGCTGCATAAGTAAATATATAACCGACAGAAAAGTGGGCTAATCCAACTAATCTCGCTTGTACAATAGAAAGAGCGACCGGTTTATCTCTCCATCGAATCAAATTAGCTAAAGGTGTGCGTT